ATTTATATACAGCATCTCTTTCTTTTATCAAGGGTTCTACCAATTGATATGTTTCGACAAATAATTGAAATTCAATTTCTTGATCTGTATCTTCAATTTTTGGAAACTTATAAAGTTCTTCTGTTAAGCCCTGATCAATGAATCTACAAAATCCTTCAAATTGTATCTGATTAAAACCGGGTATTGTAGACATTCCCCCATTTCCATCCTCGAGCATTTTGAATTTCCTATTTATCGAAAAAATTCCATTATTGACCCATTCTTCATCAAATCATCTGGATTGATCTAGCAATGATGGAATTTCTATTCTGTTTACTGAATCACATGAAATTTTGTAAGTAACTCCCCATATATGTAATGTATAAAATGCATCTGAACGGAGGAAAAAAGAGAATTTGATACTCAAATTGGAACTTATAACAGATACAAATGTAAAGGAATTGAGAAAGGCTACTTAGCCTTATGTGCTTTTGGATAGAATCTCAAAAAAGTGATTCAATTTCTACCATTTTTATGATATTACATATTCCAATCGGATTGCATACCAAAAAAAGAAATAGATTTCGGATTTGATCTGTTCGATGAGATAAAGACATAATAATCATCAACGCTATATTTTTGATGTTTTTTTAGCACTTAATTCATGGATTCTATTGTTCAACAAATAGATTCGCCGAAAAGAAAGATATTTTTACTTATTTTTTACTAGAATACTTTTTTAGTAGAATACCATTGAAGTGCATAAGATAGCATAGTAAGAAGGCATGTATTTATTAAACATGTGTAGATAGCTATCTATATACATACCTTTCCTCCTTTATTGCAGTTCTATTAGGGACAGCACTCTATCAAAAGTTGGATTTTCTATTCAATGAAAAATGGAAGCACTACAATTTCCTGATAATTACCTATAATTACCTATAGGCTCATATACAGATAAGATAGCCGATTAGATATTTGTAGAACAATTTATGTTCTGGGGTTTACATATATTTATATTTGCTGTTATAATTGAATTTGCGAAGGATTTTTTTTATTGAAAAGAATGAATACTGATTAGTTATGTATCAATTTGGATTTTATATAATTTTTCTTAGGAAAAGACAATCCATTTTTAAAAGACAGTTTTCGATTCCAATCCACGAATCGTTCATGAATTTACAATCCCATTTAATAGTTAACGGTTCCAATTTGTCCTGAAATTTGGCTATTGGGACTGAAAAACCATATTTTGTTTTTCAATATAAATAGAATATAAAAGATATAAAAAAAGAGAGGGAAATTTTTTAGATATTTATGTTTTGAGATACTATACATTTTGAGATACATACAACGGAAAGAAGGGATGGATCGAATCCAAAAAACGAATAAATTCAAGGGATTAAGGAAAAGGGGATTCAAGATGAAAGTACAATAAAAAAAGAAGTTTAGTAGTGCCTCCACCTGCAAGCAAAGGAGGAATATTTTCATCTATTTCGTATGGTATCATTCTGGCGGCATGGCCGAGCGGTAAGGCGGGGGACTGCAAATCCTTTTTCCCCAGTTCAAATCCGGGTGTCGCCTCATTAACAAAAAACGCGGAATCCCTTATTTTTTGGTTTTGCTGATAGAACTCCCTGAATTTTCCTGAGCAGAAACAAACGGAGGAAAAAGATTCTTGCTACTTGCTTACTTCTAAACATCTGGAAGTTACGTTCTCTACTAAAGCTAAAGTGCTTGAAATCCTTGCCTCTAGGATTCAAGGAAAGATTATAGTAGTTGAAGGACTCTTATATAACGATTTACCGATTCCCTTACAACACTAATGGAGTGTTTAATTGCTGGGTTTTGAATTAGATTGGATAGTAGACAGAAAATATAATTAGTGGTTGTGGAAAGGGCTGAAGAGACTTTCTATACAGACTCTCATGAGAGTCTCTAAGTGCTGAGGCAAAATATCAATATTGAATTCGATGGAAAATTCGCTTTTATATATCAAATGCAAAAACAAATTCTTTCTTTTTTTTTATTTAATAAACCCTAGTCAAGAATGGAATAGACGGTCCCCCGATTCTTTCACAGAGACAATCGTTAGACAGTAAGGATCCGCCCAATGGGAAATAAAGGTATGTCATAGATAATGATCTATCTTGATTCTATATTTTTATACCTTTCAAAAAAAAAATGAAGATTAAGGATAAGAAAAGAGTCTTATTATTCCTACATCTTATTCCTACAACTTAGGAGGATTCCCTTGATACTTCCAAATGTGTCACTGCGTATTTGGCTTGTCTGCTTAACGTTTTCCGATTCTACTAGAAAAATCATATCCTCTAAGAACTTGTTATAAGCGAATTTTTTGAATCCTTTCATCAAAGGTCTTGGGTCAGAATCCCTTTTTGACTCTGCGCCAGTGATTCCACTATTATTATTGAACAATAATGGAATAATTCCTTCATAGAGATAGGGGACATAATTTACATGGATATAGTAAGTCTTGCTTGGGCTGCTTTAATGGTAGTCTTTACATTTTCCCTTTCACTGGTAGTATGGGGAAGGAGTGGACTCTAGAGGTACTACTAATTGAGCTGAGGAATAAACCGTATCGATTCTTTTTTTTATAGTTTTATAGATCGTTTTACAAAGTCTTTTACTTTTTATTTGACTTTTTTGTTTCCCTCTTTCTCTTTACTGGTCAAAGAGAAACAAAAGTTCTGTTATTAAGTGGATACGCACCTTCGATGCTATGGGAAATAAGATATACATAGCGGTTGTTCAAAGAGAGACTGCGCATAATAAGATCTTACCTTAGGCAAGTTACATATTGCGCACTTACTTTAGCACTTGTTTTCTTAGTTTATTTTATTTATTTGAAAAATGTTATTTATGCTATGCTTTATTCACTCATTTCATATCATGGCTCAAGAGTTAAAAATGATGGGTTTGCCTCTTCCTCTTTTCTAAATCTGAAGCAATTCTCAGAAAACCTCTTGGATCAGCCGTTAACTCTTCAATCAATTACTTCTTCGGAATCCTAAAAGAAAATAACTCGATTTTCGTTTTTCCTCATTTATTTGATTCTTTCGATGAATGCCGAAATTCCTATTGAATATAACTGAAATCTAGGAACTAGAACCGTAATATTAAGAATTGCCTTTCGATTGATTATTTCAGATTGATTGGAATCAAGACAAATGAAATAGATGAAGCAAAGAAATAGAATTGAGGTGCTATGTACATTACATATATAAATACGTATATCACGAAGATAGATATTATAGATTAATATCTATTAATCCTGATTTTTATACAGTACAACTTGTTCCATTACAATAATAGCTAGTCTGGTAGAAAGATTCATATATTTCTTTCTACCAGACTAGCTATCGGATCTCATAGAATACTATACCGTTGATTCGAGTCCTCCAATTTCATTTAAGACGCGAGATGCAAATCCTTTTTTTCTTTCTTCAATCGTTGACTAAGAAAACAGTCAGTGAAGTTTGATTCAAATTAATCACCTTGACTGACTGTTTTTACATATATTATAAGTAAAAACGCAGTCGGAACTAGAATGAAAAGTGCAGTAGCAATAAATGCGAGAATATTTACTTCCATAATCTCATTGTTTTTTTTATTTGGCAATAACTCGGGATTTAATCCCATAGAGATGATAAATCTTTCGCCTGTCAATTCAATGGGATGAATTACACCTCGATGATATTGAATCCGATCAATATCATGAATAACAATATCTGAGCTATCAAATCAATTCATCGTCGAGAATTGAATAGTATAACATAGGAAGATCTTTTATCCATACCAAATCAAAAATGGGATTCCTGATCCAACGCCCTTTTTTCTTTTTTATTTTGATTTCTCCTCCTTTTCCATTCTTGTTTTTTCTATAACCTATCGCCGTCCTTGTACAATTATTTGCTTAAGTATCCTATGACCGTCCTTAGATTTCCATCGGTTACAAACAAAATCAAACAAAAAATAGAAACGAAATCGAAAAGAAAAAAAGATGTTAAGTACTTTTTTGTAATGATTTCATTTTTGTGGAAAACAAAAACAAATAAAAAATAATAATAATAAGTATGATAAAAATAAGTCCAAGTCTAATATAAGGTATAAAAAAAGATCTAATATTCCATCAAATTCACTATTTTAGAGTTTGTTCTTTTTGCGAAAGTACCCCCCCCCCAATAAAAAAAAAGATTATTCATTCCCCCTCTTCTCTAAGAGGGGTTGTGATCTTTATTTCATTAATATACCCTTTCTTTGGATTAATAATGGGACGCATATCTCAAAAGATTAGTCTTCAATTTGAAAAGAGAGATTGAAGTTAAACAAACTCGGAACCAGAAAAGGAGATATTTGGAATCTTAAAAGTAAAAGTATTCTGGACTTATGTTAAATTCATTTTGGATCGTACAAGAAATGAATTCTATTTGTCTATGCGTTCCCCCCTAAATATAGGGTAATCTCTTCTATTACACGCATAGGGAGCAATCGAAAAGAAAAAGCCAGACCAAGTACGTTATCGGTATCTTGTGGAATCCTAAATAGGATACTACCAATAATTGTAGCAATCCACATAAGTCTCTCTCCCATCAATCATGATTGTTGGGGTAATGGAAATTCTCATATTTGTTTGATGAGAAATGCGAAACGAAAATCAAAAAAATAAAAAATATTGGATTTGATTCCGTCGGGACTGACGGGGCTCGAACCCGCAGCTTCCGCCTTGACAGGGCGGTGCTCTGACCAATTGAACTACAATCCCAGGGAAATAAAGGTAGAGTATACATATTCTTATGATTGTATTTAAACCATTTCTATTTTCTAGTTAGATTAGGATCGCCGTGTTGTAACAGAGGCGCGAGTGATATATTGATATCTCCATATAGCTCCATGGGTGGGTACTTACTTTAGTGAGAGCGACCTGGATTACTAGTAATCCTTTAGTTATTGCCAAATCCATTGATAATCAATCATCAATCTTTCAATAAAAAAAA